ATCTCACTTATTTACTTTAATTAGGTTCAAATTTTTCACAAACATAAATGAGTGGTTTTCATGGAAAAATAAGGCTATTGTCTAAAATTCTTAATTTTTTAAGTTGCATTTAAGTGTAATTTTCGTGCATTCTTGTGAAACAAAATTTGGACCCTATTTTTTACTAAATTTTATTAACTGAATCAAATCTTCGAAAGAGCCCGATTTTTGGAAAATTTTCCTGATTCAAATTTGCATATATAATAAAAATTTAATTAATTGTATTTAATATTAAAATTTATATATATATAATTTCTTAAATTAATATATAAAATTATTCATATATAATAATCATATAAATATATTATAGTTTAATTGAAGATACCATTTTAATTAAATAGTTAACACGGGTTGTTTATTTGAAAATAAATACCAATGAATATAACATTTGCTACTGTAAACTTCAAATATCGTTTTGTAGAGAGAGAGAAAGAATAATTAAAGTTTAATATATTTATAAATGTCTATTAATCAAATCCAACGTTAAATTATTCTTTATCAATCTAGTTTCTTCTGAATTAACTTATTATATAAAAACATCATATATTATATATATATAACTATTATTAATCTATTATTGTAAATGTATTTATTACAATAAGTAAATAATTACTTATTCATATAAAAATTATTTCTTTTATAATGTAAAATAAATTATTTATATAGTAATTCAATTTTTATAGAAAAAAAAAAAAAACTACCTTTATTTACGAGAAGGTAAATTTTATTATAATTTCTGTTATTTTAGTTATTTTTTTAAAAATAAGTATAGCTTTTATTGAGAAAATTTAGTTTTATGTTTATAAAAAATTACTTTTTAATAAAAAAAAGATAAGATCGAATTTTGAAAAACGTTAGAGTTTTTGAAAATTTGGTCGAAATTCGGGATTTAAAACCAGGGGCGGTATTAGTCTCGTGGGGGCGCAATATAATGGCAAATGATCTACTTTCAAGGGGGAAGTATTTACTTTTTTCCTTAGCCCCCATGATAAATTATGTTTGTAGACGTTATGAGCTTTGAAAAAGTTTTATTCTGGCTTAATAATTATATTAATTTTTACTTCACATGTAAATTTAATTTTGATTTTAAGGCGTTTTTAATAAATGTCTTATTTTTAATTCGCAGTGGATAGATCTGGACAACCAATGGAAATTGGGTCTGGTAATAAATTTTAGTACTAACAAAATTTGTGCCAGCAGTTGCGGTTACACAAATAGTGCAGTTTAATTTTTACGGATACAGTTAATTTTATAGAAAAATTATTATATGGAAATTATTAGGTGAAATTTTTAATTTTTTTAAAATTTGTTATTAATGAGGCTGTGAAATTTTAAATTTAAACTAGGATTAGATACCCTATTATTTAAAATGTGAAAGTTTTTCCAGATAATTATTAGTTATGGTCTTTAAAATCAAAGATTTTGGCGGTATTTTAGTCTATTCAGAGGAACCTGTCCAGTAATTGATAGTCCACGATTAGAATTACTTATTCTAAATGTTTTCATATCGTCGTAATTTGAAAATTTTACTAGAATTTAAATTTTCAAGATTTTTATTAGAAAATATATCAGATCAAGATGTAGCTTATGAATAAGTTGAGATGGGTTACTAAAAGTTTATTTTTGGATTATAATTTTAAATTTTATATGAAATTGGATTTGAATGTAATTTTAACTATATAGTTAAAATGATTTAAGCTCTAAAATATGCACATATCGCCCGTCACTTTCACTTTAAAGTGAAATAAGTCGTAACAAAGTAGGCCTACTGGAAAGTGGGCCTGGAAAGGCGAGTTAGAGCTTGTTATAAAGCATCTTATTTACATTAAGAAGTTAACTGTGAAACTCAGTTTAACTTGAATTTAATAAGTTATTAATTATTTATATTTTATTTTTTATAAATTAAGTAAATTTGTGTTTTATTATTATAATCGAAATAATTTTTTTTATGATAGTTTATTAGTACTGTGAAGGAATTTTATTTAATTTAAGAAAGAAGATTTTTTATTGTACCTTGTGTATCAGGGCTTATTAATTATTAAATTTAAATATGTTATTCTCGAATTTAGAAGAGCTATACTAATATTTGATTTATTGTAAAATAAATATTTATAATTTTAGTATAGGAGTGAAATGTTAATCGTTTCTAAATATATCTAGTTTTTTAAGAAAAAAATTTAATTTTATTGTTTATTATAAATTAACCTATTTTTTGGTTAATTTTTTTAATTATTTTATATTAGAAGGGAAGAGCTTTCTATTAAATTTTTATAAGAAAATTTTTTTAATTAGTCTGTAGGATTAGAATTTTTCATCATTTTCATTAAGTTATATTTGGCTATTTTTTTACAAAAATTTAAATTTTCTTTAATTTTTATATTAAAAATTAAACTATAATTGAATATGTTTATTTATAATGATAGGATTAGTATATTTTATGTAAATAAAATAATTCTTGTTAGGTTAAGTAAAGGAATTCGGCAAATACACTTTCCGCCTGTTTAATAAAAACATGTCCTTCTGTTTATAATAAAAGGTCTAGCCTGCCCACTGAGTATTTGAATGGCTGCGGTATCCTGACCGTGCTAAGGTAGCATAATCATTAGTTCTTTAATTGAGAGCTGGAATGAAAGGTTGGACGAGAAAGTAACTGTCTCTATTTAATTTTCATAGAATTTTATCTTTAAGTAAAAAAGCTTAAATTTTTTAAAAAGACGAGAAGACCCTATAGAGTTTTATATAAAATTTTATTTATAAGTTTATGGAATTAAAATGTGAAATTTTATTTTATATTTGGTTGGGGTGACTGAAAAATTAATTTAACTTTTTCTTATTTTTACACTAATGAGTGAATTTTTGATCCAATTTTTGATTATAAGATAAAATTACCTTAGGGATAACAGCGTAATTTTTCTTGAGAGTTCTAATCGAAAGAAGAGTTTGCGACCTCGATGTTGGATTAAAATAAATTTTTGGTGTAGAAGCTAAAAGTTTAGGTCTGTTCGACCTTTAAAATTTTACATGATCTGAGTTTAGACCGGCGTGAGCCAGGTTGGTTTCTATCTTTTAGAAAAAATAATTTCTTAGTACGAAAGGACCAGAAATTAAATATAATATTTAAATTTGAATAATATTGTTATTTTGGCAGATTAGTGCAATTGATTTAGAATCTTTAAAAGTAATTTACGTTACAAATAACACTTGTATTTTTTAGATTTATTATTGATTTTTCTTACTAGATTAATCTTAATTGTTTGTGTGATGGTAGGCATAGCTTTTTTAACTCTTTTAGAGCGAAAGGTTTTAGGATATATTCAGATTCGTAAAGGTCCAAATAAGGTAGGATATATTGGTTTAATTCAACCTTTTAGGGATGTTATTAAGTTATTTTCTAAGGAGCAAACTACTCCTTATATATCAAATTTTAATTTGTACTATGCTTCTCCTATTTTAAACTTGTTCTTAGCTTTTTTTTTATGACTTCTAATACCTTTTATTACAGTAAATTTTAGGTTTAATTTTTCTTTACTTTATTTTTTAAGAGTTTCTAGATTAGGGGTTTACACTGTTATATTGGCTGGTTGATCTTCTAATTCAAATTATTCATTACTTGGTAGATTACGTTCTGTAGCTCAGACAATTTCATATGAGGTAAGCTTAGCTTTAATTTTAATTTCTTTTTTATTTTTAGTACTAAGAATTAGTATCTTGGACTTTATAAAGTTTCAAGATTATGTTTGGTTTCTTTTTCTTTTTACTCCCCTATGTTTTATGTGGATTGTTTCTAGTTTAGCTGAAACTAATCGTACTCCTTTTGATTTTGCTGAGGGTGAGTCGGAATTAGTTTCAGGATTTAATGTTGAATATAGTAGTGGGGGATTTGCTTTAATTTTTATGGCTGAATACCCTAGAATTTTATTTATAAGTATACTTAGAGTAATAATTTTTGCTAGGGGTAGGTTTTTATCATTATTATTTTTTATTAAGTTAGGTCTAATTTCATTTTTATGAATCTGAGCTCGTGGAACTTTACCACGTTTTCGTTATGATAAATTAATGTATTTATCTTGAAAAAGTTATTTACCTATCTCTTTGAATTATTTATTTTTTTTTTTCGGTTTAAGGTGTGTGTTATTCACCTTTTCTATTTAGTTAACAAAATTTAGTACTCTTAAGTTAATAGAGAGTCGTGTCTCTTTATTTTACTTTCAAAGTAAATGCTTTTACAAGCTCATCAACTAATTGATAATTTTATCCCATAGCTTGAATGCGACTGGATAAATAATGTAAAATGCAAAATATAAAACAGTTAGAAGTTGACCTACTGAAATATAAGGATCCTCAACGGGCCGTGCTCCAATTCAGGTTAATAAGATAATAATTGATACTAGTGTTCAAAATAATAATTTTCCTAGAGGGTAGAATTGATTTCTTAAGAATTTTTTTTTAAGAATAAAAGGTAATACATAAAGAATTGCAATTGACATAACAAGTGCAATTACTCCCCCCAATTTGTTGGGAATAGATCGGAGAATAGCATAAGCAAATAGAAAGTATCACTCAGGTTGAATGTGAACAGGGGTAACTAGTGGATTAGCAGGAATGAAATTGTCTGGATCACCTAAAAGGTAAGGATTAGTTAAAGTTAGAATTACTAATGCTCTTAATGTTAAAATAAATCCCACGATATCTTTAAAGGAGAAATAAGGATGAAATGGAATTTTATCGATATTTCTATTTGTTCCAAGAGGATTGTTAGATCCAGTTTGATGAAGAAATAATAAATGAATGATTACTAAGGCTGTAACAATAAAGGGAAATAAAAAATGAAAGGCAAAAAACCGAGTGAGTGTAGCATTATCTACTGCAAATCCTCCTCACACTCACTGAACGATAGTTGTTCCTAGATAAGGAATAGCTGATAATAAATTTGTAATTACAGTAGCTCCTCAAAAAGATATTTGACCTCAAGGTAAAACATAACCTAGAAAAGCGGTTGCTATAACAATAAAAAAAATTGTAACTCCAATTATTCATGTTTCTATTAGGGTATATGATCTAAAATAAATTCCCCGGCCAATATGAGCGTATAAACAAATAAAAAAGAATGATGCTCCGTTAGCGTGAATAGTTCGAATTAATCATCCGTAATTAACATCTCGGCAGATATGTGCTACTCTATTGAATGCTAACTCTACATTAGGACAATAATGTATAGCCAAGAAAATTCCTGTTACTAATTGGATTCCTAGACAAAGTCCTAATAACGATCCAAAATTTCATAATGTAGAAATATTAGAGGGTGTAGGAAGATCAACTAAAGAATTGTTGATAATTTTTAAAAGAGGTGATTCTTTACGAATTGGTATTTTCATTAAAATTTTTGTCGTAATGGTCCATGGTTAATTCTAGACACTTTAACTACGGCAATTAGAGTGATTAATAAGTAAATGATTATTAAATAAAAGATATTGCTTGATGGATTATTAGTAAATTTTCTTATTGAGATTCTTCAAGTGATCTTGTTTTCTTGACTTCACATATCAGAAGAATTTTCTATTATATTTAGAACTCTGCAATCTAATAGTTTTATTGAAATAATTCCAATAATAAATAATGTTATAGTAAATAAAAATACTTTTAGAGAAAACTTAAATTTTTCATTGGATGCGATTCTGGTTATATAAATAAATAGAATTAACATACCTCCCACTATAATTAAAAATAAGATGTAAGAAAATCAGAAATTTATTGTTATTAATCCTGAAATTAAAGCAATATTTGTAGCTTGAATTAAAAGTATAACTCCTATAGATAAGGGGTGTTTTATGAAAATAAAAATAATTGTAGACAATACAATTGATAATATAATAATCTGGATACAAGGAATAGTTTATAAAAATATTAATTTTGGAGATTAAAGATAAGAGTTTTCTTTTCCTTGAAGTTTTAAAAGATATTGTCTTATTTCTGATTTACAAGACCAGTATTTTTTTTAAATTATTAAAACTAATGATAATTTACTTTTTAATTTTAAATTTGGTTTTTTTTGCAGGGTTATTAGTATTTTCTTCTAAACGAAAACATTTACTTTTAATGCTTTTAAGGTTAGAATTTTTAGTCTTATCTTTATATTTAAATATGTTTTTTTTTCTTAGTCGAATAGATTTTGAGCTTTTCTTTTCTATAATTTTTTTAACTATAAGTGTGTGTGAGGGCGCATTAGGACTTTCTTTATTAGTGGCTATAATTCGTAGTTGTGGAAATGATTATATTCTTACTTTTTCTTCTTTATGATAAGAATTCTATTTTTTATAATTTTTATGATTCCTTTATGTTTCTTTAATATATTTTGATTAGTTCAGTTTATATTTTTTATCATAACTTTTTTATTTATAGTTTATTATTACAGCAATAGATTTATTTATATAAATATTTCTTTAAGTTTAGGTTGTGATTTATTATCTTGAACTTTAATTTTACTGACATTATGAGTATGTTCTTTAATGATTCTAGCTAGAGAAAAAGTTTTTAAGCTAAATAATTTTAGCCATTTGTTTCTTTTAGTTATAGTTATTCTAACTGTCAGGTTATTTTTAGCTTTTTCAAGTATAAATTTATTTCTTTTTTATTTATTTTTTGAGATTAGTTTAATTCCTACTTTAATGTTAATTCTGGGGTGAGGTTATCAGCCTGAACGTTTAGAAGCTGGGGTTTATCTTTTATTCTATACCTTATTTGTTTCTTTACCTATAATGGTATTTATTTTTTACTATTTTAGCAAATTTTATACGTTAGAATTTTTTTTAATAACTGAAGATATTGATAGATTGCTTTTTTATATTTGTTCTATTGGAGTTTTTTTAGTTAAAATTCCAATATTTTTTGTTCATTTATGATTACCTAAGGCACATGTAGAAGCCCCAGTCTCAGGTTCAATGATTTTAGCTGGAATTATATTAAAATTAGGTGGTTATGGTCTTCTTCGAATATTGAAAGTTTTTCTAAGAATTGGTTCTAAAGTTAATTTTGTTTTTATTGTTATTAGTTTATTAGGGGGATTTATTATTTCATTGATTTGCATTCGTCAGAGGGATATTAAATCACTTATTGCTTATTCTTCAGTATCTCATATAGGTTTAGCTTTAGCTGGTCTTATAACTCTAAATATTTGAGGTTTATGAGGAGCGTTAGTCATAATATTAGCTCATGGCCTTTGTTCTTCAGGATTATTTAGTTTGGCTAATATTAGTTATGAACGTTTAGGAAGACGAAGTTTATATATTAATAAAGGATTACTAAATTTAATACCTGGTTTATCTTTTTGATGATTTTTACTTTGTTCTTCTAATATAGCTGCTCCTCCATCTTTAAATTTATTAGGCGAAATTGTACTAATTAATAGTTTGGTTTCTTTTAGGGTAACTAGAATATTATTTTTATCATTAATGTCTTTTTTTAGAGCTGTTTATTCTTTATTCTTGTTTTCTTATTCTCAGCACGGAGAATATTATTCTAACTATTACCCTTTTTATCAGGGTTTAATTCGAGAATACTTGCTTCTATTTCTTCATTGAATTCCTTTAAATTTATTAGTTTTAAAAGGGGAATCTTTAACTTTATGAATTTAACTTAAGTAGTTTATTTAAAATATTGACTTGTGGCGTCAAAGAAGTAGTTTATATCTTAAGTAATTTTATCTATTTGTAAAATTTATTTTGGCTTGTTTTTATTTTTTTCTTTATCAATTTTTATATTAGGACTCTACTTTTTAATTTTTGATTATTGTATAATTTTAGAATATAGTCTTCTTGTTTTAAATTCAACTAACGTAGTTATAACTCTTTTATTTGATTGAATGTCTTTATTATTTATAAGATTTGTTTTATTTATTTCTTCTATAGTAATTTTTTATAGAGAAGAATATATGGAAGGAGAAAGTTATTTAAATCGATTTATTATATTAGTTGTTATATTTGTTTTATCTATAATATTTCTAATTATTAGTCCTAATTTAATTTCAATTTTATTAGGTTGAGATGGGTTAGGTTTAGTTTCTTATTGTCTTGTAATTTATTATCAGAATGTAAAATCATTTAATGCTGGGATATTGACTGCTTTATCCAATCGAATTGGTGATGTAGCTTTACTGATATCTATTGCTTGAATATTAAATTATGGTAGTTGAAGTTATGTTTATTACTTAGAATTTATGAAGAATGATTTCGAAATACAATTAATTTCTTGTTTTGTTGTTCTGGCAGCTATAACTAAAAGTGCTCAAATTCCTTTTTCTTCATGGCTTCCAGCTGCTATAGCAGCTCCTACGCCAGTTTCGTCATTAGTTCATTCTTCTACCTTAGTAACAGCGGGGGTATATTTACTTATTCGTTTTAACCATTCTTTTTCTGAAAATTTAATAATATTTTTACTTTTTATTTCTAGAATAACTATGTTTATATCTGGATTAGGTGCTAATCTTGAATTTGATTTAAAAAAGGTAATTGCACTTTCCACTTTAAGTCAACTTGGCCTAATAATAAGAATTCTTAGATTAGGGGGCTGGGTTTTAGCCTTTTTTCACCTTTTAACTCATGCTTTGTTCAAGGCTTTGTTGTTCATATGCGCAGGAAGGATTATTCATAATATAGGTAACAATCAAGATATTCGTTATTTAGGGGGGCTTTCTAAACATTTGCCGTTAACATGTACTTTTTTTAATATTTGTAATTTTTCACTTTGTGGTCTCCCTTTTCTCTCTGGTTTTTACTCTAAAGATTTAATTGTAGAGTTTATATCTATAGGAGTACTAAATACTTATATTTATATTATTTTTTATTTATCTATTGGACTGACTGCTAGTTACAGTCTCCGTCTCAGTTATTATGCTATTATAGGTGATTACAATTTTTATAGTTTAAGTTCAGTAAGAGAATCAGGATTTACCATACTAAAGGGAATAGGCGGGTTAATTATATTTGTCGTATTTAGAGGGAGAATATTAAGTTGAGTAATTTTTCCTACTCCTTATTTTATTGTTTTACCTTTTGTATTAAAATTAATAGCTTTATTAATAATTATATTAGGTTTCTATATTGGGTATGAAACATCTATTTTTTGTATGTCTCATAACTTAAAGTCTTTAAGTAACTTAACTTTAAGTTCTTTTTTAGCTATAATATGAAATATACCAATTTTATCTACTTTAGGAGTTAACTATTATCCTATTAAATTAGGTGAGTTTTATTACAAAATTTACGATACTGGTTGGTTAGAATATTATGGTGGAAAGAATTTATCTAAAAGGTTATTTACTTCATCATCCCTTTTTCAGGCCTTTTCTTCTAATCATTTAAAAGTTTATTTTTTAATGATAGTTATATGAGTAATTTTCTTATCTTTAAATTTTTACTTATACTTAAATAGCTTAAACTAGAGCGTAATATTGAAGATATTAAGGTAATATTTATTATTTTTAAGTATTTATAAGAAATTTTCTAATTTTACAATGAAAATGTAATGTTTTTCTTAAACTATATAAACAAGGATATAAACGAAATTTCATCGCTTAAAGGCTAAGTTAGAAGCTTGCCTTTGATTTACCTATCCTCTTAATTGGAGAATTTACTCAATTTTATCATTAACAGTGATATACCTCTATTTGGTTTCAATTAACTAAGTAAGGGTTAAATAACCAAATTTTTAGGTCGAAACTAAATGCAAATTTTGCTTCTTACTTAAGATAAACTAAAGTATAGTACCTTCTAAGTGCAAGTTAGATGTTATCGTTAACTATTATCCTAATATGCCCAGTTCAGAGCTCCTTGTTTTCATTCATGATAAAGTCCAATCAAAAGAATTAGAATAAAAAATATTACGATAATGGTATAATTAACTATATTTGATATTTTTATTGTAAGCACTAAGGGTAAAATTAGGGTAATTTCTACATCAAATACTAGGAAAATTACTGCAATTAAGAAAAACTGAAGTGAAAAAGGTAGTCGAGCAGAGTTTTTTGGGTCGAATCCGCATTCAAAAGGACTTCTTTTTTCGCGATCAGAAAAGGTTTTTTTAGAAATTATGTTTAAAATAATAATTAAAGCGATCAAGATTAGTGTGATGATGATAGCTATTCAGTAAAGAGCTTTCATTATTTATACTAGAATTCTAGATTTTTTGATTGGAAGTCAAATATAATTTTTATATTATATAAATATTTACCTACCTCATCAATAGATAGAAATATAAAGAAATAATCAAACTACATCTACGAAATGTCAGTATCAGGCTGCAGCTTCAAATCCAAAATGATGAATAGATGAGAAGTGGTTAGCATAGTGTCGGATTAAACATACAAGTAAAAAAGTAGTTCCAATAATGACATGTAGTCCATGGAATCCTGTGGCAATAAAAAATGATGATCCATAAACAGAGTCTGCAATAGTGAAGGGGGCTTCAATGTATTCATATCCTTGTAGAATAGTAAAATAAACACCTAAAATTACCGTAAGAACTAAACCTTGAAGTGCTTGTTTATAATTATTTTCTATTAATCTATGATGTGCTCATGTTACTGTAAGTCCTGAAGTTAATAAGATTAACGTATTTAATAGAGGAATTTCTAACGGATTAAAAGGTTGAATACCTTTGGGAGGTCAAATTATACCGATTTCTACTCTAGGTGCTAAGGAATTATGGAAAAATCCTCAAAAGAAAGAAATGAAAAAAAATACTTCAGAAGTAATGAATAGAATTATTCCTCAGCGTAAACCTATAGCTACCTTGAATGTATGAAGTCCTTGAAAGGTGGCTTCTCGAACAATATCTCGTCATCATTGATATATAATTAATATCGTAATAAAGGTTCCTAAAAGAAATAGGTCATTTTGGTATAGGTGGAATCACTTGATCAGTCCTATTAAAGTAATTATAGCTCTGAAAGCTCCTAAGATAGGTCAAGGCCTTACATCAACTAAATGAAAGGGGTGATTTTTGTGTGTGGACATTAATTTACTTCTCTTGAATATAATGTTCTAAGTACTGCGAATACATATGATTGGATAATTGAAACTGCGGATTCTAGAACTAAAAGTAAAATTTGAACTAAAATTAAAAAATTAACAGCTAACACAGATAAATAAGATCCTGTATTTCCTAGTAAAGTTATTAACAGATGGCCAGCAATTATATTTGCTGACAATCGTACAGCTAAAGTACCTGGCCGAATAACGTTACTAATAGTTTCAATACAAACTATAAAAGGTATTAAAACTGGAGGAGTCCCCTGAGGAACCAGGTGAGCAAATATATGGATTGTATTGTTAAGTCAGCCGTAAACTATAAATGTCACTCACAAGGGCAAGGCCAATGTCAAGGTAAGAGTTATATGACTTGTCCTAGTAAAAATATAAGGGAATAATCCTAAGAAATTATTAAATAAAATAAAAGAAAACAATGATACAAAAATTAGTGTTCTTCCTTTTGATCCTTGACTTCCAATTAAAATTTTAAATTCTTTATTAAGAGTAGTAATAACAGAAATTCATAGATAAGAAATTCGTGAAGGGATTAGTCAAAATATAGGGGGTAAGATTATTAAACCAATAATTGTTCTAGTTCAATTTAAGGAAAAACCCAAATTAGTAGAGGGATCGAAAGATGAAAATAGGTTTGCTATCATTTTCAGTTAATATTAATTTTTTTTTTCAGAGTTCTTGATTTTTTGGTTTGATATAAAAAAGAGTAAAAGTTTATTCTATTAAAGATTATAAAAATAATTAGGAAATAGAAAAATAGGGTTAATCATCTTAAAGGTGATATTTGAGGAATTAAAAATTATTATACTTCTAATAATTTTAGCTTGACAAGCTAATGTTATGGTTTAACTAAATTTTTACCATTAGAAGTAATTGCGAGTTTACTATAAAGCGGTTTAAAATTCCGATGCTTGCTTTCAGCCATCTAATGAAAATTAAATTTTATGAATTCATTTGGCGAAATACTTAGGAGAAATTCTTTCAATTACAATAGGTATAAAACTATGATTTGCTCCACAGATTTCCGAACATTGTCCGTAAAAAAGCCCAGCACGTCTAGTTGAAAATCTGACCTGGTTAATACGTCCTGGAGTAGCATCGATTTTAACCCCAAGAGAAGGAACAGTTCATGAGTGAATAACGTCTGCAGCTGTTACAAGTAACCGGACTTGAATTTGATATGGTACAACTACTCGGTTATCAACATCTAATAAACGAAAATTGAATGATTTTATTCTATCTGTTGGAATTATATAAGAGTCGAATTCAATGTTTTTAAAGTCTGAATATTCGTAAGATCAATATCACTGATGTCCAATTGCTTTAATAGAAATTAAAGGGTTATTGATTTCATCAAGAATATAAATTAAGCGAAGAGACGGTAAGGCAATGAAAATTAAGGTTACTGCTGGTAGGATTGTTCAAATAATTTCAATTAGTTGTCCTTCTAATAAATATCGATGGATGAATTTGTTAAAAAAAAGAGTGGCTAGTAATTGTCCCACTAATACTGTAATAATAACTAAAATAAGTATGGCATGATCATGAAAAAACGAAAGTTGTTCTATCAAGGGTGATGCCCTATCTTGAAGGAGAAGAGTTTTTCAGGTAGCAATTTCTAAAAAAAGGGTAAACTTTATATTTGAGGTTTAAGTTCAATGCACTAATCTGCCATATTAGAAATTAGTTAAAATAGGCAGCTCTGAATAACTATGTTCAGCTGGGGGAAACCTTTGTATTCATTCAATAGAAGTTACTAGTCTTAATCTTCCAAGAACATGTCGTTTAGAAGCTAATCTTTCTCATAATGTATAAAGTAAAAAAATTACTGCCATTAGTGAAATGATAGATCCAATTGATGAAACAATGTTTCACATTGTAAATGCATCAGGGTAATCAGAATAACGTCGTGGTATACCACTAAGTCCTAAAAAATGTTGAGGAAAGAATGTTAAATTCACCCCAATAAACATTACTAAAAATTGAATTTTTAAGTATTTACTGTTTAGTGTTACTCCTGTAAATAATGGGAATCATTGAACCAGTCCTGCCATGATAGCAAATACAGCTCCTATTGATAATACATAGTGAAAGTGGGCTACTACATAATAAGTATCATGTAATACAATATCAATAGAAGAGTTTGCTAGAACTACTCCAGTTAATCCTCCTACAGTAAACAGGAATACAAATCCTAATGCTCAAAGAGTAACTGGTCTAAATGTAATTTTAGTTCCATGTAATGTAGCTAATCACCTAAATACTTTAATTCCTGTAGGAACAGCAATAATTATTGTAGCTGAGGTAAAGTATGCTCGTGTGTCTACATCTATTCCTACAGTAAACATGTGATGAGCTCAAACAACAAAACCTAGTAATCCAATTGCTATTATAGCATAGATTATTCCTAGTGTTCCAAAGGCTTCTTTTTTACCCCTTTCTTGTCTAATAATATGTGAGATTATTCCAAATCCTGGTAGAATTAGAATGTAAACTTCTGGGTGACCGAAGAATCAGAATAAGTGCTGATATAAAATTGGGTCTCCCCCGCCTGCTGGGTCGAAAAATGACGTGTTAATATTACGATCAGTCAATAATATTGTAATAGCTCCAGCTAACACGGGTAAGGATAAAAGAAGTAAGATCGCTGTAATAACTACAGCTCAAACAAACAATGGCATACGATCAGGAGTTATACCCGAGGGTCGTATATTAATTACAGTAGAAATAAAATTTACTGCACCTAAAATAGAGGATACACCTGCTAGGTGTAGACTAAAAATTGCTAGATCAACAGAAGCTCCTCCATGAGCGATATTTCTTGATAGTGGGGGATAAACTGTTCAACCTGTTCCTGCCCCAGTTTCTACAATTCTTCTTATAATTAAGAAAGTTAATGATGGGGGAAGTAATCAAAATCTTATGTTATTTATTCGTGGAAAAGCTATATCTGGTGCTCCAAGTATTAATGGTACTAATCAATTTCCAAATCCACCAATTATAATTGGTATAACTATAAAGAAAATTATAATGAAAGCGTGAGCTGTTACAATTACATTGTAAATTTGATCATCTCCGATTAGGGATCCAGGATTACCTAACTCTGTACGAATCAAAACTCTTAACGATGTTCCTACTATGGCAGATCATGCCCCAAAGATAAAGTACAAAGTCCCAATGTCTTTGTGGTTAGTTGAAAATAATCATTTATTCGGTGAAATGGCTGAGTTAGGCAATAAACTGTAAATTTATCTACGAAACCTATGTTTCTTTCACCACTGGCTTTATATTCAACTATGATTTTAAATTGCAAATTTAAAGGTAAAGGGTATCTTTTAAAGCTTATAAGGCTTAGGAATTTTCCCCTATTTCCAGCTTTGAAGGCTATTAGTTTAACCTTAACTTAAATCCTTAAAGGGACCTATAAAGGATGGGGCAATAAATTAAACCTGACAATACTAAAGCATTGAAAGCTGTTTCTGAAAAAGATATTTTTTGTTGTTTTGTAAAAACTATACTTTCGGAAAAGTTTAGCGTTAATGAAGAAAACGTAATCCGTAGATAAAAAAATAAAGTGATTAGGGTTAAAAGGATTAGAATTACTCTGACTAAAAAAAAGTTATTCTCTACTAATCCGTTAATGGTTAATCATTTCGGGAAGAATCCTAGAAAAGGTGGCAATCCACCTAAGGATAAAAAATTTAGTCTAAAGAAAATTTTTATAGATTTGTTTGAATTTAATGAATTTATTAGCTGAGTTAAATAAAAAGCCTTTAGCTTGATCAGAATTATGACAATGTTAATTGAGATTAATGAATATACTAGAAAATATCATCTTCAAATTGAGGCTGAAAGTATTATTCTAGCGATTATTCAACCAATATGATTGATGGATGAATAAGCTATAATTTTTCGCATACTCACTTGGTTTAAACCAAGCAATCTACCTAATAAAGAGGAAAAAATGATTACTCTGATTAGGAAAAAGGTTATATTTAAATTGTATATTAGAAGAATTATGGGAGCGATTTTTTGCCATGTTAATATAAGTAGGCATTCGAATCAGTTTAATCCTTCTAGAACTTCAGGAAACCAAGCATGGAAGGGGGCTGCTCCTATTTTTATTAATAATGCCGAATTTAGAATTATTATCGCTAAATAATCAGAACTCTGGGGCAGGAATTCATTCATATTTAATGACATAATGATGGCAAATAATAGGATACTTGATGCTAAGGCTTGTGTGATGAAGTATTTAAGGGCTGATTCTGTAGAGTAAAGGTTAACTTGATTAACCAGAATAGGAATAATAGACAGAAGATTGATTTCTAAACCAATTCATATTGAAAGCCATGAATAAGAGGAAATTGCAATTAGTGTGCCTAAGATTGTAGTAGAAAGAAATATTATTTTGAAAAATTTTATTAAAAAGAAAAGGACTAAAACCTTTATAAATGGGGTATGAACCCACTAGCTTAATTAGCTTATCTTTTTGTGTCTTAGTATAAGAGGTATAAGAGTTTTTGATACTCTAGGTGCTAGTTTGATTCTGGCAGACGCAGCAAGTGGAGGTAGGAATATCCTACATGACCAATTCTATCAAAATTATCCTTTTTCAGGCACTCCGCT